TCTGATCTTCCTCCCCAATCTGATATTATAGTGCTGATATAGACAGAAATTCCGTTATGGTCCAATTCTGAACGGTAGTAAATACCAGGACTTTGCAATATTTGATTGATCACAACTCTGTATATTCCATTTACTATAGAGGTTCCCAGGGAATTCATTATAGGCATGTTTCCAATAAAAACAGTTTGTTCTTGCATATCTCTACCGGTTTTCCAAATTAATCCTGCGGTTACATATAATTCAGAAGAATATGTGAATGATTCATACACGGCATCTCTTTCTTTTATCAAGGGTTCTACCAATTGATATGTTTCCACAAATAATTTAAATTCAATTTCTTGGTCTGTATCTTCAATTTTTGGAAACTTATGAAATTCTTCCGTCAAGCCCTGATTAATGAACCTACAAAATCCCTCAAATTGTATTTGATTAAATCCAGGTATTGTGTACATTCCATCCCGCAGCATCTTAAGTTTCCTGTTTATCGAAAAAATCCCATTATTGGATCACCCTTCATCGAACCATACAGATCCGATCTAGCAACGATGGAATGTATATTCTGTTTACTGAAGCACATGAAATTTTAGCCAACTCCATATATGTATTTCATACGTATGAATGGAAACGAGACGGAGTATTTTATTTTCTACGCAAGTTCGACAGGTCCAAATGGAAATGAATTGATAAAACATTCTTGGAAAAAAAAAACATTTATCCACTTGCATCTTACATCTTACACTTATGGTATTGAGTCTTGTATGGAATATAAAAATTGATCTAATTTGTACCTTATTATTATGATATTTCGACCAGATTGGGTACAAAAAATAGATTCAGGACGAAATCCGCTCTTTATGAATGAGATAAAGATAGAATAATCAGTATCAGTATAGAATTTACTTTTTTTTAGCACACTTTAATGTTCAAAAAAAAGTTCAAAAAATCAATTGCGGATTCTTTTTTTTTGGTAGTTAAATTTATGGAATACGATTGAATTGAATAATCGGAGTAGTGTTTATTAAGTACATGCGGATATAGCTAGCCTTAGCTATCTATTTGCATATGGCACCCTTTTTTGTAGTTTGACTTAGAGCAACATAGGTCAATATCATAATTCCCTTTTTCTATTCAATCTTTTTCTATTCAATATAGTTAATGAAAAACTCAAGCATGATAATTCTCTTGATAATTCTCTATAGAATAGAGATATGTGCATAAGAAAAAGACCCGACTCAATAGCTGTGTAACAAATTCTGTTCTGGGGTTGACATATATACAATTATGTTGTTATAATTGAACAGGATTTTTTTTTGAAGTAATTAATACTTATTAGTGATACTGATTAGTCGTAAATCAATTCGATTTTCTTATGCCATTAAGGAAACACAATTTGAGATATCAATTTGACGTTTACTTTTGCTAATTCAAAGTAAAAAGTAAATAGTACTAAATAGTTAAGGGTTCCAATTTGCCCTGAATTGCATTTTAAGTCTGTGGCTGGAAAAATCCATTTTTTTTATCTTTTCAATATAAAGGAGAAGGGAAGAAGGAGTGTGTCTTTTGAGATACAACCAATCGAGTAGAATAATCTAAACCTAAAAAAGAAAAAAACAAAATAAGGTTCAGTAATCCCCATAAAAAGGGAATTAGTAATAGAAAATGGAGAATATTTTTATCTATTTTTGGCGGCATGGCCAAGTGGTAAGGCGGGGGACTGCAAATCCTTTATCCCCAGTTCAAATCCGGGTGTCGCCTGATCAACAAAAAAAAAAGACTTGGTCTTATCCTACTGATCTAACTCAACGAATTCTTGTTCCGCATAAGCAGAAGCAAAGACCTGGGCATTTCGATACATTATTTTTAGAATATGTTTAGAATATGTAAATTATATATATATAATATATATATATAAATAATATATATATAAAAAGAAAAGGCTATAAATTTTTCCTAAAATTGGGGTTCCGCTCTGGGTGTGGTCCAAACTGGTACCAAGAGGGATGAAGCAACCCTCATTTTTAATGATTGGTTTGAGCCATTTATTTGATTTATCGATTGAATCAAATAAGTGGATTCATTGGATTGGTTCATCAATAACCTTAAGTCAGAATCCTATTTTGACTCTGTACCATTAATTCCATTATGATTATTGATCAATAATGGAATAATTCTTTCATAGAGATAGGGGGCATAATTCACATGGATATAGTAAGTCTCGCTTGGGCTGCTTTAATGGTAGTCTTTACATTTTCTCTTTCACTTGTAGTATGGGGAAGGAGTGGACTCTAGTCTAGGTTACTAATTGAATAATTGATTGAGTAATCGAATTGCATCAATTGTTTAATTGATCGTTTTGCGAAGCCTAAAAAAAAATGTCTCTGTTTCAAAATTCTACTGGAATACATTAATGAATAAGAAAATACAATAATGAATAATAACCATTCGATCAAAGAATGAATGATTACCGTAGTTGTATTTCAAAACTCAAATCTACGCATGATAAAAATCTTTTTTCCACCCAATTTCTTCCTAAATATTCTATTTTGATGAAACAACTCTTACCCAAATTATGTATGGATATTATAATGAGAAAAAAATAAATCCCTATTATTTTTTCTTTGAATGTTTTTTATGCTTTTTTTGACTCATCTCATGTCATGTTTAATCATGACAAATTAAATTGTCAGGGTCTACTATACTATAACTATTCTACTCCTTTTCCAAATCCGAAGAAGTTACCATAGAACTCCGCGGATCATCTGTTAATCGACCAACCAATAACTTTTGGGGAGGGGAATACAAAAAACTTCCTCGGTTTCGCTTTATTTTCTTTTATGTTTATGTTTATATAGTATATGCCCCATACTATTCTTCTATTTCAATGGATCCCGGTATCTATATAGAAAATTATAATAAACTAGGAATTCGAAGAGGCGGCCCTACATTTTTTTGGATTGATCGAAATCCATACCATACAATACAAATGTGTATAGCAAAGAAAAGAAAAAGAACTAGAATTATAGTACTATTTAGCTTAGATGTATGTACATCTAATATATGGACATATATATATTTGCATACAATATAACTTTTTTATATATTTTATATATATATTTTATATTTATATATATATATAATTATATATATATATATATATTTATTTTATATTATTTATATAATTTTAATAATAAATATAAATAATAAATATAATATTTATAATAATAATAAATAGTATACAAATATAATATTTATAATAATAATAAATAGTATAATGGTAGAAAGAACTATATTCTAGTTCTTTCTACCATACTATCTCAGAAACTTCTGATTCCAGCCCGACCGTTTCGTTTTTCATTTAAGACTTGGAATTTGAATCCCTTTCTTTCATTTCTTCAATCATTGATAAGAAATAATAATTCAAGTTTCAGCCAAATTAATCATTTTGACTGGCTGTTTTTACGTAGATAATAAGTAAAAAAGCAGTAGGAACTAAAATGAACAGTGCCGTAGCAATGAATGCGAGAATATTGACTTCCATAATCTCATTTTTTTTACTTCACAGTAACTCGGGATCTAATCCCATAGAGATAAAAATTTGACTCCTGTAAATTCAATGGGATAAATTGCATCCTGATGATGCGGAATTGATGCGGAATCGGATCAATATTATGAATAAAAATATCTGATCGATCAAATCGATTCATCGTCGAGAATTGAATAGTATAACATAAGAAGATTCTTTATCCATACTAAAAAAAAAATGGGATTCCCGAGCCCATAAAGAATCCCATTGAAATTTGCATCCTTTTTTTTTACACTTTTTATTTTCTATAACTTACCGTCTTCTTTATATAATTATCCCTACTTACACTTATACATACAAACAATTATCCGATGAGGTCTCATATTACCGGTATTCCATGAGTCACACACAGATACAAAGAGTAGAGGTGAGGTGGAAAAAGGAACGGTTTAAGTGGTTAAGTATAAAAAAATAAAAAAAGATCTAATATTCCACAAAAATTCAGTGTGCAGTTTATTTCCATGAGAATGAAATAGATTGTTTCCTATTTTTCATTGAAAATAGACAAACAAAGTCGTAGTTAGACGTAGTTAGAAAAGTGTGATTTAACCCGAAAAGTACTCTGTCGAGGTAATTATGTTAAGTTCATTCTGTAAACGAATACAATTTGGGTATGTGCCCCCGATAAAAATATGAGCACACTTTTCCATTTCATCGATCAAGAACAATTGAAAAAGAAAGTATAGTATCTCTTAAAATACTCTATTGAATATAGTCTAATACCACCGATTGTACCAATCTACATATGTCTCCCCTTTATCAATCGGTACTAGGGGAAGAAATGGAAATCCCCTTTTTGTCTGATGATAAATGCGAAACGAAAAACAAAAGAAATCAACCCCCCCCCCCCCTGAAATTAGATCTTTCTCCCTATCCCCCCTTTAGCGGAAAATAACGAGATGAGTTGATAATAAATTCATCGGATCCTAGTTCGGGACTGACGGGGCTCGAACCCGCAGCTTCCGCCTTGACAGGGCGGTGCTCTGACCAATTGAACTACAATCCCAGTGAGGCATGTAGCATACAGATTCTTATCTTATTGTTTTATAAAAATATTCTATTCGTCGTAGAAACACGAACGATATACTGATATCATATCCACATGGATATGGACTATAGCAAGAGTGGCACAGATTTCTAGTAACCTGCAGTTATTTTATTGTCAAAATAGATAATCAATCTTTCAATGAGAAAGCTTTTTCCTTTCTTGATACTTAATTAAGGATTATGAATCTAGATCGTTAGAAAGATCAGAACGGATGAAAAATTGATGGACAGATTCAAAAAAAAATTGACTTTTTTCTTTATTTGTTATTTCTGGAAGCCCAATTTGTTATATCATCCTCATGGAAATGGAACGGCGAATTTTTGGGCCGAGCTGGATTTGAACCAGCGTAGACATATTGCCAACGAATTT